CACCAACTCTTCGATATATTTCTTGCTGGAAGTATCCTTGATCCCATTGATAACGAGTCGGACCAAATAATTCAATCGGGGTAGTTGCTGAACCATACCACATAGTTCCAGCAACAACAAAGGCTGCAAAAAAGACAGCAGCGATACTACTGGAAAGGACGGTTTCAATATTTCCCATACGTAATCCTTTGTATAGACGTTGAGGCGGACGGACACTAAGATGGAATAGGCCCGCTAATATGCCTAATGTCCCTGCTGCAATATGATGAGAGGCTATTCCGCCCGGAACAAAAGGATCAAAACCTTCCACACCCCATGCCGGACTGACAGATTGTACCCTTCCGGTAAGTCCATAAGGGTCGGACACCCATATTCCAGGACCGTACAATCCGGTCACATGAAAAGCGCCAAACCCAAAACAAGCCACCCCCGAGAGAAATAAATGAATTCCAAAGATCTTGGGCAAGTCCAAAGAAGGTTTTCCCGTACGTTCATCACAAAATATTTCTAGATCCCAATACACCCAATGCCAGATAGCTGCCAAGAAGCACAAGCCAGAAAACACAATATGAGCTCCAGCCACACCTTCATAACTCCAAATACCCGGATTCGTTACGGTTCCTCCAGTGATACTCCAACCGCCCCATGAATTGGTTATCCCTAAACGAGTCATGAAAGGTATAACGAACATGCCTTGTCTCCACATTGGGTCGAGAACAGGATCGGAGGGATCAAAAACTGCTAATTCATATAGAGCCATCGAGCCGGCCCAACCAGCAACCAAAGCTGTATGCATTATATGGACAGACAGCAAACGACCGGGATCATTCAATACAACAGTATGAACACGATACCAAGGCAAACCCATGGAAATACCCCTTTATCAACGAAAAATAGACACTATGTAACTTTATTGCACTGAAAAAACTATGTTATATATTTCCACTTTTCAGTGGATTATCTCGGGGAAAGGATTACTATTTTTATTTTAGTAATATTTTAGTAATAATGTAAGAATTCGGTTTGTAAGAAACAAGGGAAGCAGATCTATTCTATACCCGATAAGTAACAATACGCAATGGCAGGGTTGGCCATCTATCTTTATCTATGAGCGAATGCATACATATTTGTTCATCATTCAAAGGGCCTAATCGTATTTGTAAGAATTTGACTTTTTAAGTTTGTCTCCCTTTACTTTATTTAAGATTTAGTTTTTTTATGAACTTATCGAATCTAAACATAAAATATGATAAAGCCCAATCTTATTAACACTTTATGAAAAAAAAAAATTCATTGTTACGCTTTCACATCAAAGTGATGAATTAGAGTATTTCATTTTTTTTTCATTAAATGCCTATTGGTGTTCCAAAAGTTCCTTTTCGAAATCCTGGAGAGGACGATTCAATTTGGATTGACATATAGTGCGACTTGTCAGATATATTGGGTCATATGGGATTTTCCCGTTCTCCCCCCCGATCGGGATATACTCTGTTTCGCCCAAGAAAGATTGATTAAATCTAAATCATCAAAAATTGGGAGCGTGAAATAAAATTAAGTGCAATTGCTTTCCTTTTTGGGGTATACAGATTAATATTATCCAATTTAGAATAATTTATGGTTGGCTTGCTTGTTTGGACCAATAAAATGAAGTATCCAGGCTTCGTTTAGAAAAAACCAATCAGTAAAGTAATATATCGAGCATTACTACTTGTATCCTATTCTATTTAATTTCGAATTTATAAGTAGATAAGTTAATAAGTTATTAAGTAGATAAGTAGAAGTAATATCAAATTGATAATCATAATCAATGGAATAATATGATGAATACATTAAATATTCGGCGTAAAGCATGAAATGAAAAAAAAGTGTAGCAAAAGGGTGTGGTATGGGGACATTTGCCTTGCCCTATATGTGCAAATCAAAATCGGGCGGATCTTTACTCGGAGTAGAGCGCAAACCTAAAAGAATTGAATAAGACCCTTCGGGAACAAGAAAATGGCATCACGATTTGAATTGGATCGCGATGAAAAATACATCAATGATGAAGTTAGTTTGATAAGTTTAATGAATTCTTTTTTAGATGTAAACACATCAAAACTCATCTTTCTTGAAAAATGGAAGAAAAGCCCTCCGTTAGAATAGAAGTTAGACAGAACTCACTAGCAAAAAGGGGGGGGGGCTGGAATCTACACATTGATTCTTTTTTTTTTTTCGCGATTTATTTGGTGAACCGTATGCATCAAAAGGTGCATGTACGGTTTATAGGGGGTAGTTTTTTATCCTAATCAATCGACTTTATCGAGAAAGATTACTGTTTTTAGGTCAAGATGTTGATAGCGAGATTTCGAATCAACTTATCGGTCTTATGGTATATCTCAGTATAGAGAGTGAGACCAAAGATTTGTATTTATTTATAAACTCTCCCGGCGGATGGGTAATACCCGGAATAGCTATTTATGATACTATGCAATTCGTGCGACCGGATGTACAGACAGTATGCATGGGATTAGCCGCTTCAATGGGATCTTTTATCCTGGTCGGAGGACAAATTACCAAACGTCTAGCATTCCCTCACGCTCGGCGCCAATGGGTTTTTATTTGAAAGAAAACTATGCCTTCGCCGTCTGAACTATGAATATTAAGTAATAATAGCATGGCATTTCGAATTCGATATAAGAAAATTTTTTTCTTGTTTTTTAAAACGGTAGATTATGTATCGAAAGATTAGTATGAGATATAGGGATATTTACGATTTTATCTTATCTATCGGGATCTATTTCAGCGTCACAAACTTTTTTGTTTTCACGCCCGGGAACTCTTAACACATTTATGTTATGAAAGAGTACGAAAAAAAAATTATATTATTTTTTTATTTGCATTTGAAAAAAGAAACTTTGGGATTGCTAAATCGCCCATGAAATAAAGCAACGGAACCACCATAGTATTTTTTAAACTCCTAAAAAAAAGAAGGGCGGTTATTGTATTATTTACCGATCTAGGCATGAGAAATGAAATATTCTCTGTTTTTATTCAATGAAAGGTAAAAGTCAATTCTATTGTGGAGCCGTATGCAATGCGCAAACAATGCCTGTACGGTTGTTCAATTTTATCTTTTTTTTTTTCTTATTATTCGTTATCTCTTCTCTTTCTCGTCACCGTATCAGCCGAGATAGAGTAACCATCGATTATCTTATATCCTCAGGGTAATGATTCATCAACCTATTGCTGGTTTTTATGAAGCACAAGCAAGAGAATTTGTCCTGGAAGCGGAAGAACTACTGAAACTTCGCGAAATCCTGACAAGGGTTTATGCACAAAGAACGGGTAAACCCTTATGGGTTGTATCCGAAGACATGGAACGAGATGTTTTTATGTCAGCCACAGAAGCCCAAGCTTATGGAATTGTTGATCTTGTAGCAGTTGCCTAAAAAATAGCAGGAATTTTATGCAATCGCAGTTTGCGATTTTATTTATTATTTTTATTCTTTTCTTTTTTTAACTATTAATATAGAAAATTAATATAGAAAATAAATAACTCATAATCGTCCGGTTAGGATCGATCTAAACCAGCCCATTATGCATACGATTCAACATGCCAACTATTAAACAACTTATTAGAAACACAAGACAGCCAATCAGAAATGTCACCAAATCCCCCGCACTTGGGGGATGCCCTCAGCGCCGAGGAACATGTACTCGGGTGTATGTGCGACTCGTTCAGATCATGGGTTCGGATAAGATAAAATAAAGGAAACCATTTTTCCGCTATCCGTGAGCAGTACGGATGAATAGGATAGAATAGAAGAAAGCCCTTCGCTATCTAAAAAAAACATTTATCATACCCCTCTCCTGTGTATCAAATTTATGGTTTCCATTGGTGCATTAATCACCTCAATTTTCAATTTAAAATGAGAAAGAATTCCCATTGGTAGCAAATGATTAGTCGTTAAGCAGGGGAAATCTTATTTAAATTTAAATTAAAATAAAAAAAGGCCGAAAGTTATGCCCCTACTCTTGCAAGAACGGACTAACAGGGTCAGCCAATCCGCTAATTTTCATAATTAAATACCGTTACTGTATAGATAGATCTCGTTGTGAAAGAACTATTACTGGAGAATTCATGAGTAGAGCTAAAAAGTATGAACTGTACAAGTTAGCAATAGCATTGATTAAATGATTAAATGAGGAAAGGGGCTCCGGTGTATAGAGCAGACCTCACCGTTTAAGAAATAACCATAGAAACGATGGAACCCACTAATTTTTTAGCTATTTCTAGTTATTACTTTTTTATTCGGTTTTTGTTTGATACCCAATATCAATACAATTTTTTTTTCTTTCTCTTTTTCTAGGCGAAATACCTAGAAAAAAAAAAAGAACAAATCGTGGTTGGGAAGGTTATAGTAGCAAAAGCCGTTGGAATTATTATTTTATACATTGGCAGAATCCGTTTTGTTAATATAGAAGGAGGAAAACTAATAACTGAAAGAAAAGAAATTTATTAGTTATTCATCAAATATTAGTTATTCATCAAAGTTTCGTTTATTCAATGACCAGAATTAGACGAGGATATATAGCGCGGAGGCGTAGAACAAAAATTCGTTTATTCACATCAAGTTTTCGAGGGGCGCATTCAAGACTTACTCGAACTATTATTCAACAAAAAATAAGAGCTTTGGTTTCGGCCCATCGGGATAGAGATAAGCACAAAAGAAATTTTCGTCGTTTATGGGTCACTCGGATAAATGCAGTAATTCGCGAAAGCGCGGTATCCTATAGTTATAGTAGATTCATAAACAATCTGTCCAAGAGACAGTTGCTTCTTAATCGTAAAATACTTGCGCAACTAGCTATATTAAATAGGAATTGTCTTTATATGATTTCGACTGACATTAGAAAATAAGGAAAGTAGAAGGAGTACATCGGGATGTTTTACATACACGTTATTTCCGGGAGAATGAATTCCGAGAAGGTAGAATAGAAATTAATATGATAAAATAAGAGAATATGATCAGGTAGCCAAACTGAGTAAAAACTTGAATTTAGATAAAAAAAACGATTTTTTTTTTCCAATTCGTTTTTTTCTTACAAGACGACGACAATCAAATCTAGATTTTCAGATTTTTCGAACAAAATATCAATTTAATTTGAGCTCGGATTCGAATTTTGATTTTGATTCAATTGAAGAGTAACCCTATTTTTTTCTAGTTCTAAGACCAGAAGTGCGAGCGACCAATTCGTTTTTTTCAAAATGTTTTTCATTATTAAGAAAAGGTAACAAAGATAAAATACGGGCTTGCTTTATAGCAATAGTAATTAATCGTTGTTGTTTTAAAGTTAATCTATTTACCCGCCTAGATAATATTTTTCCTTGTTCACTAATAAATCGAGTAATTAAACTTATATTTCTATAATCAATTCGATCCCCCGATTGGATCGGGGGCAAACGCCTACGAGGCGGTCGCTTGGACTTAAAAAAAAGTCGCTTGGATTTATCCATGGTTTGTTTAGTCCTTATTTTGAAAATCCTATTTCTTATAATTCTAAATCATTATCATTTTTGATCCGATCAAGTAAAATAAATAGGATTTTCCTTCTTTCTTGTTTATATTTCAATATAGAATTTACAATATTGAAATTCTTTACAATATTCAATTTATTAAAATTGTATATACAATTTTATAAATAGATTTTATCTTCCCATATTATATCCTAATAGGATATTTTTTGTTAATATATCATTTTTCATCTTCCCTGTAAAGCCGCTATCGTTTCCGTCTATTTCTTTATCTCCCCATGAATTGTATGCTTGGAACAATAGGGACAGAATTTTCTCAATTCCAATCGATTAGGCGTATTGTGTCGATTCTTTTGAGTACTATATCTGGAAATGCCTCTTGGTTTCTTATTAACATTGTTTCGAACACAATCGGTACATTCCAAAATAATTCTTACTCGGACATCTTTACCCTTGGCCATGAGCCCCTCCCTCACCTTGGTTTTTTATTTACTCAACGCTTCGATTTTCCGATCTGAAGAGAAGAAGAGCGGAATAAAAAAAAATCGAAGTTGCTAGCTCGAAATCAAATCCAGAAATCAAATTATAAAAAATTTCATTGCAACCCAATATCCTAATAAAAAAAAAGTAATAAAATAATAAGTAATACAATGCTTTGAAAATATATTTAAATTAGAAGTTTAGTACAGTATTTCATTTAAACATCGTATATGATACTCTCGCCCTAGCTACATTTTTATTTCCGTTTTCTTAATTGACGTTAATTTACTTGAAGACAGGGCCCGCACTCTGAATTTTGCTGCGGTTGAATAAACTTTCTTTTATTCTATATTTTTTTTTTATTTATAAAAAACAAAAAAAAATATAGAATAATTTTTATAAAAATAAAGAAGAGGAGGTAGCAGTCACAGATATTTAATTGTATCTTTAATCTTCTCCACACCCCCCGTTATTGTTATGTTAATAAAATAACTAGAATGAAAAAAACGGGAATGTCAACGCATCCGGGAAAAAGCGATTGATCTCTATCAATAGACCGGCTAAAGCCCCGAACCATAGAGTACTTATTACCGGGGCTACGGATAGATATGTTTTTAGATCTCGCATTTTAAATCCTCCTTATTGTAATAATTGTAATATAATTGTAATAAATAATATTTATTGTAATACCTAATGGTAATACATATATGATCAGAGATCAGATCGGATATATAGTTAAATAAAAAAAGATCAAATGTATATATAAAAAAAAGCCACTTGCGTTTGGTTTGTACACAGAATCCAGAATTCAAATTGAAATGTACAACGCTTTGATAGATAAGATTTTCCTTTTCTTAAAAGAACAAAATATATATCTTTTTTCCTATTTTATTTTTTCATATACCATAGAATATCATATAATAAAATAAAAAAAAGTTTATTATTATATGATAAAAAAATGATATGAGATCAAAAAAAAAGACGAAATAGAAAGATCGAAATAGCAAGATAATATGTATATCAATGAAGAAAATAAAATAAGTATATAGAAAAGAAGGCAGGAATTCTCTACAATGACATTGTAATCCAATTGAATTGAAATGAAAGGGATGTAGCGCAGCTTGGTAGCGCGTTTGTTTTGGGTACAAAATGTCACGGGTTCAAATCCTGTCATCCCTACCTATCACTTCGCCTCAGAGCCATAACGAGGGTCCATTGAAATCAATAAAAATTGGACATGACATACCTACTCTTTAATTTCTATTTTATATCATATTATATATCATCCTATAGCCCTTCAACATGTTCCTATAGCCCTTCAACATGTTCCTATAGCCCTTCAACATGTATTGTAGTTAAAAAAAAAAATAAAGACTTTTTTTCCTTACAGTCTTTTTTTGTAATTTCGTGGTAAGAAAGCGCTCTTAGTTCAGCTCGGTAGAACGTGGGTCTCCAAAACCCAATGTCGTAGGTTCAAGTCCTACAGAGCGCGATTCCGTTCTTAG